AACAAAGGAAAAGTTCTTATTCGAAGCGCCTCGTGATCGTCAACCAATTCTGTGCTTCAATATAATTACCAGGAGTAAGCGTTATAGCCTGTTTCCAATACTCAGCGGCTTGAGCGAACCAAGCCTCCGCCATTTCAGAATCTCCTTGTTGAATGGCCTGTTCTCCACGGTCGGAATAGGCGGGTCAATTCCCTCCCTGAGAACCGTACTTGAGAGTTTCCTACCTCATACGGCTCGACAACCAACTCTTTTATTTTGGTGTACCAGTTTTTAACTTTAACCTGCTTTAACTTTATATCTAATTGAATGTCTAATTGAATGAGATTTCTTATAGATATTCGGTTTTTCTTGGATTAAACAAAAGAGAGTAATTACATGAGTTTCAAACTTTCATTTTGATTTAATTAATATATTAATTAATATAATAAGTTTTATCTTTTCTCCTACCTTCAGAAAAACAAAGGCATGTCCACTGTTATTAGATATTAGAATTTTCTGAAAGGTAACTATCCCGCTTTCATATAAAAATTTATATAGAATCTTTGAAAAAGACTTTTTTTCATACTTCATAAAAAAAGAAAAAGACTTACTGTCTTTAGGATCTGATGCTACACCGCTGCTCAATACCTTAGGGGATCCACTCTATTACATAAGTAGATTCCTAAGATTTATCTCATATTATGATATAAATAAACAGCTCTTATTGTATCGGTCCAAAACCTTTCCAATTGATCTTTACGGTGCTTCCTCTATCAATTAAATCTTTTTTTATCCATAGAAAAAAAAGTATTTAGGCATATCTAGTCTTCACTTCATATTTCGATCTATGAAGTTTATTTATTTGCTACAGCTGATAAAAAATCGTTTTGGACGATGCTTATGTAGAACGCCCTTTTTTGTGTTTCTAGTATTTCATTGACTAGCGTTCGTTCTTTTTTTCTATAGTGGAGATAGTCGCACGTAATGACAGATCACAGCCATATTATTAAAAGCTTGTGGTAAAAAGGGGTTTCGTTCTAATGCCCGAAAATAATATTCTAAAGCTTTGGTATGTTCCCCATTACTTGTGTGGATAAGGCCTATATTATACAGTATATAACTTCGATCATAGGGGTCAATTTCTAGTCGCATAGCTTCATAATAATTCTGTAATGCTTCCGCATAATTTCCTTCAGATTGAGCCGACATCCGTTACGGTCGTCATTCGCTTTAACGAATTCTCCGTTTCAAAACCGTATGTGAGATTTTCATCTCATACGGCTCCTCCTTTAGGTGCATAATGAAAATAATATATGGAAAAATTTGATGTCATTATGAACTAAGCGGGGCTAATGTTTTTACAAGAAATCCCTAGCCAACCTTCTTGCAAAAGATCTTTTCTTACTACCAAGTGGGTTCATGCTAGATAAAAATAAGAAAGGAAACTCTAAAAATTTCTTTGTTCTCAACGCCCCTAAATTTCCGGGAAGTAGTCACTTCAACAGTCTTCAATGGTTATACGGGTATCCAAAGTACGAACGAGATGGATGTTTATTGTTCCAACCATTTTAATTAGTCCCAATCCCAAAGAAGAAGAAGAAAGAAAAGGAATCATTTTGAAGAAAGTTTTCGTGTTGTTGATTTCTCGGCGTAGTGCTTCTTCCCCTATGCCTCCTATTCGTATATTGTATTAGTGTAGTAGGATTGATCTGTAATACGGGAACCATAGGTAAAAACCTTTTGCTCAATACTAGAATTCACAATTGAAGCATCTAAGGCTGCATTAATCGTGGATACATGACAGAAGGGTTTGCTTTTTTTATATTATAAACTTCACCTTCAAAAGCGTAGATTTTTTTCAATACTCGTTTTTCTTTCTATTCCAAATCGGCGAGAAAAAAAAAAAAAATAATGATAATCAAATCGCACCATCTCTGTAATAAGTAAATGCCTCTTTTTCTCCGGAAGTTGTCGGAATGACTCGTAATAAGATATCGGCTACAATTGTAAAGGTTTTATCAATAAAATTTCCATTTATACGCGATCTTGGCATAGGTAGTAATCCATTCTATAACTCTTTTTATTTCCTTTACCTTTTCTTTTGTTAGAAAATTTTCTCACAAACAAAGGAATTGTATAGTACGAACTAACATAAAAGCGGACTCATTAAAATAAAAAAAAACCTTCTATCTACTTCCAATTTTTTCCGGTCACAAAAGGTATCTATTAACCATAATCTAAAAAACGATGAATAACTCGCTATTCACCCAGGTACTCAGTCATAATCCTGATGTCGGAGAGATGGCCGAGTGGTTGAAGGCGTAACATTGGAACTGTTATGTAGACTTTTGTTTACCGAGGGTTCGAATCCCTCTCTTTCCGTACTTTCAACTAATTCACCAATCTTACGTGATTGACCACAATGTATCAAATCAAATAAAAAAGAATAGATATAAAATCTACATTTCTTTGATATGGAAAATGCTGGGAAGAGCAAACAAGGGATCCAAACCTCCCTACCAATCTATGATACATGAATAGGAAAAAGATTCCCCGACAAAATCCCTTACCTTGTGCCTTTTTAATCAAAAAAGAGGGCAAAGGGGAGTTTTGTTTTTAGTTATTTTTTTTACTTAAGTTAGGTTTATTAAGTCTGTCGAGAGTAATATTCTACGACAAGCAATTCATTTATTTTCAAACCGACGCATTTCCTATCTATTATTTGATTGACTAACCCTTCATATTGGAATGTGTGAAGAGTCAGATGGTTTGGCAATTCCTCGGGGGCAGATGAATCAAGAAGATTTTGAACCAAAGTTCTAGAGTTTTGTTCATCCTTCACTGTAATAATATCTCGGGGTTTGCAGCGATAACTTGGTATATCAACTATACGACCATTAACTAAAATATGTCCATGGTTAACTAATTGGCGCGCTTGAGGAATAGTCAAAGCCATACCCAATCGAAAAAGGATGTTATCTAAACGCATTTCAAGTAACTGTAATAAAACTTGACCTGTTGACCCCTTGGCTTTTCCGGCGATACGAACATATTTAAGTAATTGGCGTTCTGTAAGACCATAATGAAAACGCAATTTTTGTTTTTCTTCTAAACGAATACGATATTGAGATTTTTTTCCGGAGCGTGATTGGTTTCTAAGATCGCTTCCTGCCCTAGGCCGTTTACTAGTTAGTCCCGGTAAAGCCCCCAGACGGCGTATTTTTTTAAAACGAGGCCCTCGGTAACGTGACATAAAGACTCCTTTTTTTATTGAAATTGTACAAAACTAAACAAAATTAAAACTGAACTAAATGATAATGATAAATGACGTGAAATCCACTCCAATAAACTATTGGAATACAAAGAGTCAGAAGATATATTCTCTCAATATACAGATTTTTTGTATTGTATATACAATATATATAAATCAAATAAATCACAAAAATTTGCCTTTATTTTCTTGATTTATTTTGCAAAGATCTAACCCTTTTACCCAATATATATATTGGATATATTGAAGTTTATATAACATAATATAAATGGCGTGGTAACTCTTGGAAAAAGGTGAAAGAAGTCTTTTCAATCTTCTTTGATTTTGAAAGTACATTAAAAATCATGTAAAAAAAAACGAAAAAATATGGAAAAGCCAGCTATCGGAATCGAACCGATGACCATCGCATTACAAATGCGATGCTCTAACCTCTGAGCTAAGCGGGCTCAAATAAAATAGCGCATGCATACAAATTCACTAAACTACTAGATCGTATCAATTAACTATTCTATTCATATTTTTCCTTATCTATTTAGAATTAATCATATTCTATATATTCTAGAACAGAATATAGCTCAAATAAATAGTGACTATCATTAAATACCTTAATTAATTAATAGAATATAGCAATATATCGACTTTCCAATTTTGATTTCATTAGTTTCTAAATAAGAAAATCTTAATTAGATCAGAAATCTTTTTTTTTAAGTTAAATGATATCTGATTTGAAATTCTTGTTTTTTTGTTCTAACCTCATGCTATTATTATTATTTTATACTTTTTGTCTTTGTATTTTATTTCTAATATTATAGAATTAATAGAATTAATATTCGAAATGAATATTCGAATAGAATTTTTTCGAATTATTCGAATTTCAAATCTACGAAGTAGACTTATACTCTTTTTCCATTGCACATTGTAGGATTCTAAGTTTCAATAATAATCAAAAATTTCTTTTCATGGAAGTAAAAAAAATCGACCGTTCGACTATTTCTTCAAATTTAAGACAAAGATGAGAAAAGGAAGAACATATATATGTTATGTAATATATAACCATATTGAATTGCAAATACAAAAATGATAGAATCTTTGTTGATTAGACTAAATCAATATGGATGGGGCTAAAAAAAATGAAAGAAGATACCAAAGAAATAAAATAAGTATCTATATGTAATGAATTCCAAGGTTTCAGCATAAGAAAAAAATGGAAAGACATCATAATGAGATCCTAATCTCAAAGCAAAAAAGGGGATATGGCGGAATTGGTAGACGCTACGGACTTAATTGGATTGAGCCTTGGTATGGAAACCTACTAAGTGATAACTTTCAAATTCAGAGAAACCCTGGAATTAACAATGGGCAATCCTGAGCCAAATCCTGGTTTACGCGAACAAACCAGAGTTTAGAAAGCGAGAAAAAAGGGATAGGTGCAGAGACTCAATGGAAGCTGTTCTAACAAATGGAGTTCACTACCTTGTGTTGATCAAATGATTCACTTCATAGTCTGATAGATTCTTGGTGGATCTTATTAATCGGACGAGAATAAAGATAGAGTCCCATTCTACATGTCAATACTGACAACAATGAAATTTATAGTAAGATGAAAATCCGTTGACTTTTAAAATCGTGAGGGTTCAAGTCCCTCTATCCCCAACTCTACTCCCCCAAAAGGTCGGTTTGACACCTTACCTTTTTTTTTCGTTATTCAAGAATTCATTATCTTTTTTCATTCATCCTACGCTTTTAAAAA